AGGATAATGGGTGTTGTAATGGTATCTTTGGGGGTTCTTGGAGGAGCCCGGTAAGAAAACTGGGTGTGACATCAAGGGTGGTGGGTGAAATAAATTTTTATTAGTTGAGGAAACGACAGTTGAGTTATGCACACCTAAAAGATAAAAAAAAAATGTAAAATTCGACCAGATTGCAAGTTTTTGTTTTTGGGGTTTGGCAAAGGCATATTATAAGGGGGGGTGGCCGAGTTGGGGGGGGGGGGGGTTTGAGGAGAGATAGTTGTAATTTGAATTAAGTGTGTGATCGACACGTGTGGTTAGTTGTATGTATGTCCTACAAGCATGAATTAAATAACACCTTGTATGGTCGTATGCGGGGCTAGAATATTGAACGTAGGTGCGATTAATAACTAGCATGTACTAGGAATCAAAGACAGGCGCTGCGGGATTGATTGTGGCGAGACCAGCATTCTGCAATGGGGTCGCGTGCAGACCAGAGATAAAAGATACCAAATGCATGGAGAGCTCCCGTGACTGGTTAATAGGGTGATAGACCCGTGATCCATCGAGATGTCTTATTTAAGGGGAACGTGTGAGCGGTTATAATGACATGGCCGTGAGGTAAGAACCAGATGTCCGTTGATATCATGTTTAGCTACCCCCACGAGTTATGGGCCCGGTGCGAGGAGAGTAGCACTCTTGTGCGGGATATTGATTTCACGGAGGATGGTGAACAAGGGATACCTAATTGACGGGAATATCCGTGCTGTTAAGAATTGTTTTGGGGATGCTCAATAGTAATGTGCTATGCCCGATAAAGAACCTAATGTACTATGTACGATTAATGAATATATGACATCGGTTGGTATTCCGGTGGGTTGCACCATGGTATTTGAAGGCTTGAATGGTATGTATTATAGCCAGGTACTTCTATGAAAGTTCTTGCTTGTAAGCATGTCCTGGATGAAATGTTAGTAAATATGTAATTTTATGTCTTATGGACGATAAAACATTTATAGTACTATATAATATTCATGCTGGCTAGCAGTAATGCACGAATTACATAGGGGCATATAAAGCTAGATTGTACTTGAGTTATTTTTTGAGTTGTACCCCCTAGAATACAGAAAGTAGTTTAAATAGAATGCCAATTTTGGGTGTTGGTGGTGGAGTTGAGTGCTCTCTTTCTGAGTTGCCCTGGGGAAAGATATCCGTTTCTGGTTTACAAGACCGGTGTATTAATTTATACTACAAGGGCAAGTTCATTTGAGGAGGTTATTTTCGATCGAGGATGCTAATGGTATTAGAATTAGGATTGTGATGAAATATATTATGGATGCTGTTTGTCCGATTATAATGAAGGGTTGGTTTACTGGTTGGCTTCCAATTCAGGTGAGGGTTAGTAGAATTGTGATCAGGAATCATAGTACAAGTTGGCTGAGTGGGCGGAATATTATGCTTTGTTGTTTGGATTTGTGGAGTATAGGAATGATTATTAGGATGAGAATGGATATAAGAAGTGCTAGCACTCCTCCTAATTTATTAGGAACGGACCGCAGGATTGCGTATGCGAATAGGAAATATCACTCTGGTTTAATGTGTGGTGGGGTGCTTAGTGGGTTGGCTGGTGTATAGTTGTCTGGGTCACCTAAAAGGTCAGGTAAAAATAGTACTAGTACTATTAGGATAAGGAGAAGGAGAATTAGGCCTAGGATATCTTTGATTGTGTAGTAGGGGTGGAAGGGAATTTTGTCAGGGTTGGAGGGAATTCCGCAGGGATTGTTAGATCCTGTTTCATGCAGGAAAAGTAGGTGTAGGGTTGTAAGAGCTGCGATAATAAAGGGAAGGGTGAAGTGAAAGGTAAAGAATCGTGTGAGGGTTGGGCTATCAATAGAGTATCCTCCTCAAACTCATTGAACGATATTAGTTCCGATATATGGAATTGCGGATAATAAATTTGTGATTACTGTAGCGCCTCAAAATGATATTTGCCCTCATGGAAGTACGTATCCTATGAAGGCTGTTGCTATGATTATGAGTAGGAGTGTGACGCCAATATTTCAGGTTTCAAGGAGGAGGAATGAGCCATAATACAGTCCTCGGCCCACGTGTAGGAATAAGCAGATAAAGAACATAGAGGCGCCATTAGCGTGGAGATAGCGAATAATTCAACCATAGTTTACATCTCGGGTAATATGGGCGATTGAGGAGAAGGCGGAAGAGGTGTCTGGTGAGTAATGTATCGCTAGGAATAGGCCGGTAATGATTTGCAAAATTAAGCAAGTTGCTAGAAGAGAGCCGAAGTTTCATCACATGGAAATGTTTGATGGGGTGGGTAAATCAATAAGGGAATGATTGATTATTTTTATAATTAAATTGGACTTGCGTGTGGGGGTCATTGGTGTTTTTATAGTTGAAATACAACGATGGTTTTTCATATCATCGGTCATGGTTGGAGCCCATGTAGAAACGATGTCGTATGTTTTATTTTTGTTAAGTGTATTATTAATTATAGGTTTTGTGGGTTTTTCTTCTAAACCTTCTCCTATTTATGGAGGTTTAGCATTGGTTGTTAGTGGTGTAGTTGGTTGTATTATTATTTTGAATTGTGGAGGTGCTTATATGGGTTTGATGATATTTTTAATTTACTTGGGAGGTATGATGGTTGTTTTTGGTTATACTACTGCGATAGCTATTGAGGAGTATCCTGAAGCATGGGTTTCAGGCTTTGAGGTTTTGGGTAGTCTCTTGATTGGATTGGCGATGGAGGTGGGGTTGGTTTTGTGGGTTTTAGATTATAATGAGTCGGTGGTGGTAGTTAATTTAAATAATATGGGGAATTGAGTAATTTTTGAGGGGGAGGGACCAGGATTAATTCGTGAGGATTCTATTGGTGCGGGTGCCTTATATGACTATGGGCGTTGGTTGGTGGTGGTTGTTGGTTGGACATTGTTTGTTGGTGTTTATATTGTTATTGAGATCACTCGAGGAAATAGATTATATTATTAAAAGTGAAATTAGGGCAAGGGGAATAAGGAAGGAGAGGAAATAAAGTTTGATTATACCTTTTTGGGTGGTTGTAGTGATGGCTGTAATAATGTGAGTGTGTGAAATTGTTTTGGGTATTGATTTTTCTAGTCAGATTAAGTCTAATAAAAGAAAGGCTAGGTTTTGGCTTATGATTAGATTTTGATAAGGGATTATTCGGTGAATTGTAATAGGAAAATATCCTAATATATTAGAGAATTTGAATATGTGGGATGAAGTTTTTGTTTTGAGATTGTTGGTTATAAGGGCTAAATCTAGGGCTATTAGAAAGCCTAGGGCAGTCACGCATAGGGCTAGGAGCTTTAGATAGTAAGGTATTGTTGACTGGGGAAGTGTAGTAGGGAGGATGTTATTAATAATAAGGAATCCTGCGAGTAAACTGCCTATTGTTAGTCGTTTTATTGGGTTTAATAGGGCTAGGTTGTTTTCATTAATGCATGTTGAAGTTGAGAAACGGGGGCGTCCTGTTAGTGTGAGGATGATAGTTCGAGTGCTGTAGGCACTTGTTAGGGAAGTAGCAATGAGAGTAATAGATAGGGCTCAGGCGTTGGTATATGATGTACTTGCAGTTTCGATAATAAGATCTTTAGAATAAAAGCCTGTAAGGAATGGTATGCCTGCAAGTGCTAGGCTGCCAATGGTTAAGGAGGTTGAGGTAAGGGGTATTATTTTGAATAGTCCTCCTATTTTTCGAATATCTTGTTCGTTGTTTAGGTTGTGAATAATAGACCCAGAGCAGATGAATAATATAGCTTTGAAGAAGGCGTGAGTACAGATGTGTAGAAATGCTAAGTATGGCTGGTTAATGCCGATGGTGACTATTATTAGTCCTAGTTGACTTGAGGTGGAGAAGGCTACAATTTTTTTGATATCATTTTGTGTTAAAGCGCAGATTGCTATAAATACAGTGGTGATGGCTCCTAGACATAGTGTAAGGCTTTGAATTAATATATTATTTTCTATTAAGGGGTGAAAGCGAATAAGTAGGAATACTCCAGCTACGACTATAGTGCTGGAGTGAAGTAGGGCTGATACAGGAGTTGGGCCTTCTATAGCTGAGGGTAGTCAAGGGTGAAGGCCAAGTTGGGCTGATTTTCCTGTTGCTGCTAAAAGGAGGCCTACTAGTGGTAGTATATCTGGGCTAGAGTTTAGGGTAAATATTTGTTGGAAATCTCATGAGTTGTAATGGAGAATAAATCATGCTATAGCTAGAATAAAGCCGATGTCACCAATGCGGTTGTATAAAATTGCCTGGAGGGCTGCTGTGTTGGCGTCTGTTCGGGCGTGCCATCAGCCGATCAATAAGAAGGATATAATTCCTACGCCTTCTCAACCAATGAATAGTTGGAAGAGGTTATTAGCGGTGACCAAAATTAGTATAGTAATGAGGAAAATAAGGAGATATTTAAAGAATTGGTTGATATTTGGGTCTGAGTTTATATATCATAGTGAAAATTCTATAATACATCAGGTAATAAATAGTGCAATTGGAGTGAATATTATGGAAAAGTAGTCTAGTTTTAAACTTAGTGTAATTTCTAGTGATTGAATGGTTATTCAATGTCAGTTTGAGATGATTGTGTCTTGGTCTAGAAAGATATATAGGGTTGTGGGAAGGAGACTAATAATAAAGGTAAATATTATAATTGTTTTTACATAGTTGGGGTATAGATGATTTTTATTAGGTTTGGTAAGGGCGATGATGATTGGAAAAGTTAGAGAGGTCAGGGTTAATATAACGGTGGAAGTGTACATTATTATTACTTTTATTTGGAGTTGCACCAATGTTTTTGGTTCCTAAGACCAATGGATAGCTGTTATCCTTTAAAAGTTGAGATAGCCGTTTTGTTAAGTACGGAGGCATGGATTAGCAGTCCTTGCAAGCTTTCTCGGTAAATAAGAAGTGTTGGGTTTCTATGTTTAGATTCACAATCTAACGTTTTGGTTAAACTATATTTACAGGGAGTAAAGCCTATGATAATGCTAGGGTTAAGGGATAGAAGAATAATAGGGGAGATGTGTATAAATATTAGTATATTTTCTCGTGTGAAGGAGGGTTTTATACTGATGATGTGGGAGGTAAGTGCTCCTCGTTGTGTTGTGATAAATATATAAATAGAATAAAGGGCGGTGATTAATATGTTTAGTCCTGTAAGTGCGATGGTAATATATGATCAGGAAAATGAGGTTACTACTACTAATAGTTCTCCAATAAGATTAATAGTGGGAGGTAATGCTAGGTTGGTGAGATTTGCTACGAATCATCAGAAGGCTATTAGTGGGAGTAGAGTTTGGAGTCCTCGGGAGAGTATTATAATACGACTATGGGTTCGTTCGTAGTTTGAATTTGCTAGGCAGAATAGCATAGATGAAGTGAGTCCGTGGGCGATTATAAGAATAATAGCGCCAGTAAAGCTTCAGGGGGTTTGGATTAGAGAGGCTATGATTACTAGGGCTATGTGGCTTACAGAGGAGTATGCGATGAGTGATTTTAGGTCTGTTTGTCGAAGGCAAGTAGAGCTTGTTATAATCATGCCTCATAGGGATAATATAAGGAAGGGGTAGGCTATATACTCTGTCAGAGGATTGAGGATTGAGGTGAGTCGTATCATGCCATAGCCACCTAGTTTTAAAAGTACTGCGGCAAGGACTATTGACCCGGCAATAGGGGCTTCAACGTGGGCTTTGGGAAGCCACAGGTGTAGGCCATACAGGGGTATTTTCACTATAAAGGCTATTATGCATGCTAGTCAAATTAAGTTGTGGGATCAGGTGGTTGTCATGTTTTGGGTTATAAGTGTTAATAGTGGGATGTTTAGTGAGCCCAAATTATTATGCGTAAATATTAGTATGATTAGTAGGGGAAGGGAGCCGGCTAGTGTATAAAATAAGAAGTATGTACTTGCGTTGAGGCGTTCTGCTTGATTACCTCATCGGGTAATAATAATTAGGGTAGGAATGAGGGTAGTTTCGAAGAGGATGTAGAACAAGATTAATTCTGTAGCTATAAATGTTATAATTAAAGAAATTTGTAAGAAAATTATTATGGAGAGATAAAGTTTTTTTCGTAAAGGACTTTCATTGTACATATGATATTGGCTTGCTATAATTATGAGGGGTAAGAGTCAGGCGGTTAATGTTAGAAGAGGTGTTGTTAATGGGTCGGAAGACAGATGGGTTGAATGGCTAGTGAGATTGTTGTTGATTTGATTGAAGAATAGAAGAGGAATGAGGCTAATAATTAAGCTGTGTGTGGTTAAATTAATTCAGATCAAGTTGTTTTTGGAGAATCATGTTGTTGGTAGTAATATTATTGTGGGAATAATTATTTTTAGCATTGGAGTAGATTTAGGTTATGGATGTGATCTAGGCCATATGTATTTGAGATTGAAATTAGTAGGGCAAGGCCTACTGCCGCCTCGCAAGCGGCGAATACTAATAGAGCAATAGGTACAATATTAGCTAGGGGAAAGTGTATATTTAATGCCATGAGGGTACTTATTATAAATAGTGAAAGTATTATCCCTTCTAGACATAATAGGGATGACATTAGGTGCGAGCGGTAAATTAATATGCCTAGGAGTGAGATTATAAATGCTAGTACGATATTTGTGTAAATAATGGGCATTTGGTTAGTATGATTATCATAATCTAATGAGCCGAAATCATTCGTTTTATTTAAACTACTTACCAATTCAGTTCAATCTAATCCTTTTTGAGTTCATTCGTAGGCTAGGCTAAGGGTTAGAATGATAATTAATATAATTGATGATTTAATTATTATGGGGAGGTTTGTTGTTTGGAGAGCTCATGGTAGTGGTAGTAGCAGGGCAATTTCTAAGTCGAATAATAGGAAGGTAATAGCGACTAGAAAAAATTTTATAGAAAAAGGAATCCGTGCAGAATTTAGTGGGTCAAATCCGCATTCGTAGGGGTTGGCTTTTTCTGTGTAGGAGTTTAGTTGGGGTAATCAAAATATAATAGTTATTAGTAATAAAGTCAGGAAGGTATTGATTGTTAGGGCTAATACTAGGTTAATTATTCTTTTTCGATACTATCGAAACTAGCTGATTGGAAGTCGGCTGTACTGATTATACTAAAAGAATAAGAACCTCATCAATAAATGGAGATGTAGAGGAAGAGTCAGACGACGTCTACGAAATGTCAATATCAAGCGGCGGCTTCAAATCCGAAATGGTGGCTTGATGTAAAGTGGTAGAACAATTGGCGAGTGAGGCAAACGGTAAGAAATGTAGATCCAATAATGACGTGAAGTCCGTGAAAACCAGTAGCGACAAAGAATGTTGAGCCATAAATGCCATCAGAGATAGTGAAAGGTGCTTCATAGTATTCTGAGGCTTGTAATAAAGTAAAATAAATGCCTAATAAAATTGTAGTCAAGAGGGCTTGAATTATTTCTTTCCGGTTATTTTCTATTAAGCTATGATGAGCTCAAGTGATTGTAACTCCCGATGCAAGTAATACTGAAGTATTTAGGAGTGGTACTTCTAGAGGGTTTAGAGGGGTGATACCTGTTGGTGGTCAGTGTCCTCCTAGATGTGGAGTAGGGGCGAGGCTTGAGTGATAGAATGCCCAGAAGAAGCCAGCAAAGAAGAAAACTTCTGAAATAATAAATAAAACTATTCCGTAGCGAAGACCTTTTTGGACTGGTATTGTATGGTGGCCTTGATAGGTACTCTCTCGGATAATATCGCGTCACCATTGGTATATGGTTAATATGTTGGTTAATAATCCTAGCATTAGTAAGGTTGTAGAGTAAAAGTGGAACCATATGATTAGGCCAGATGTTATTAGGAGAGCTGATAAGGCTCCTGTTAGTGGTCATGGGCTAGGTTTAACTATGTGATAAGGGTGGGCTTGGTGTGTCATTAAGTATTATCATGTAAGTAAAGGCTTACTAGGAGTGTAAAAACGTAAGCCTGGATTAGAGCAACTGCTATTTCTAGAATTGTTAGTATTACTAGGAGTACTAAGGTTAGTGAGGTTGCAAGGAGACTAATGGTTAATAATGCCAGAGTAGCACTTCCGATTAGGTGTATGAGTAGATGGCCTGCTGTAATATTGGCGGTTAGGCGCACGGCTAGGGCCATTGGTTGGATGAATAAGCTGATAGTTTCAATAATTACTAATGCGGGAATAAGGGGTGTGGGTGTACCTTGTGGTAAAAAGTGGGCTAATGAGCTTTTGGTTTTGAAGCGAAGACCTGTAATTACTGTACCTGCTCATAGAGGGATCGCTATAGCTAGGTTTATGGACAGCTGGGTAGTAGCTGTAAATGAATAGGGCAAGAGTCCGAGAAAATTGGTTGAGGCAATAAAAATAATTAAGGATATTAATATTAGGGATCAGGTTTGTCCTTTGGTATTATGGATTACTATTATTTGTTTTAGGATTAGTTGAACCAGTTTTTGTTGAATAGTAATTAGTCGATTATTAATAAGGTATTTTGAGGTTGGGAGCAATAACGTAGGAAATAGAATAATAGGTACTACAACGGGTAATTCTAAGAGTGTTGGGGTTGTGAATGGGGTAAATAAATTTTCGTTCATTTTAGTTGTCAAGAATTGTTAGTTGTTTGTATACTAAGGACTTTTTGTGACGGGGAGAAATGGTAGGTTGTGTTTAGTAGCTTTAATTGTATGATAAGGTAAAGTGCGGGCAGCATGGCTATAATAGTAATAAACCACGTGGATGTATTTAGTTGAGGCATTTCACTACAGAGAAAGGTGTTTTCTCAATCTTTAACTTAAAAGGTTAATGCTGTGGCAGCTATACAGTGGGTTTTGGTAATTTTAAGAGATTATTAAGTAAGGTGTTTTAATGTGTTTATAGAGTGAAAACAGGCCCTATTTCAAAAATTTTTAGCGGGATTAGTTCTGCAACAATTGGCATAAAGCTGTGGTTGGCGCCGCAGATTTCTGAGCATTGTCCGTAGTAAACGCCTGGTCGTATAGCAGTGAAAGCGGTTTGGTTTAAGCGTCCGGGGATAGCATCTGTTTTTAAACCCAGTGTAGGGATAGTTCAGGAGTGTAGGACGTCTTGGGATGTAATTATTATACGGACAGGGGCTTCAATTGGAAGTACTACTCGATTGTCAACTTCTAGAAGTCGAAGGTCTCCTGGATTTAAGAATAGTGGTGGAAGTATATAAGAATTAAAGATTAAGCCTCCGTAGTCCGTATATTCATAAGTTCAATATCATTGGTGTCCAATTGATTTGATAGTAAATGAGGGATTATTGATTTCGTCTGTTAAGTAGAGAATACGTAGGGATGGAAGTGCAATTAGGATTAGAATAATTGCTGGTAAGATAGTTCAGATAGTTTCTATCTCTTGAGCATCTGTGATGTTGGTGTTAGTTAATTTTGTTGTGAGTACTGATGATAAAACATATAAAACTAAAAAGCTAATTAGGGATACGATTATAAAGGCATGGTCGTGAAAGGCAATTAATTCTTCTATGATAGGGGATGTGGCATCTTGTAGGCCTAGTTGAACTGGGTGAGGCATATAAGATATATAGGGGTATATCCTATAATTTAGCTTTGACAAAACTATGAAATAATTTTTCTAATATCTTATTGAAAAAGTTATAGGGGTTATAGGATTGGCTTGAAACCAGTTTCAGGAGGTTCGATTCCTTCCTTTTTTATTTAACTTTGATGAACGCTGGTTCATCAAATGTGTGATATGGTGGTGGGGAGCCGTGTAGTCACTCTAGGTTAGAGGTAGGTTGTTCGATTAATATTACTTTGCGTTTTGAGGCAAAGGCTTCTCAGATTATATAGATTATTAATAGTATTGCTACTAGGGAAATAAAGGAGCCCATGGATGATACAATATTTCATGTGGTGTAGGCATCAGGGTAGTCGGAATAGCGTCGGGGTATTCCGGATAAGCCAAGAAAGTGTTGTGGGAAGAAGGTTAAGTTTACACCTACAAATATAATAATAAAGTGGGCTTTGGCGCATACCTGATCTAGGGTGTAACCTGAGAATAGGGGAAATCAGTGAATAAAGCCTCCTATAATAGCAAAGACAGCTCCTATTGATAAGACATAGTGGAAATGAGCTACGACATAATATGTATCGTGTAGTACAATATCTAGTGATGAGTTTGCTAGTACAATACCGGTTAAACCTCCTACAGTAAAAAGAAAGATAAAGCCCAGGGCTCAGAGTATTGCGGGAGATCACTTGATATTTCCTCCGTGTAATGTAGCGAGTCAGCTAAAGACTTTAACGCCAGTTGGAATTGCAATAATTATAGTGGCAGAGGTAAAGTAGGCTCGTGTATCCACGTCTATACCAACAGTAAATATATGGTGAGCTCATACGATAAAGCCTAGGAATCCAATTGATACTATAGCTCAGACCATACCTATATATCCGAATGGTTCCTTTTTTCCAGAATAATATGTTACGATGTGGGAAATTATTCCAAACCCAGGCAAGATAAGAATGTAGACTTCAGGGTGACCGAAAAATCAGAATAAATGTTGATATAGGATTGGATCCCCTCCTCCGGCGGGGTCAAAGAAAGTAGTATTGAGATTGCGGTCTGTTAGTAGCATTGTAATGCCGGCAGCCAGTACGGGTAGGGATAGAAGTAGCAGGACTGCTGTAATTAGAACAGATCAGACAAACAAAGGAGTTTGATATTGGGATATAGCGGGGGGTTTTATGTTAATGATAGTTGTGATAAAATTGATAGCCCCTAAGATAGAAGAAATGCCTGCTAGATGAAGTGAGAAGATAGTTAGGTCTACAGAAGCTCCTGGGTGGGAGAAATTTCCTGCTAGAGGCGGGTATACTGTTCAGCCTGTCCCTGCACCAGCTTCTACTATAGCTGATGCAAGAAGGAGCAGGAAAGACGGTGGAAGAAGTCAAAAGCTTATATTATTTAGGCGGGGGAATGCCATATCAGGAGCGCCAATTATTAAGGGTACTAGTCAGTTTCCGAATCCTCCAATCATGATAGGCATAACCATAAAGAAAATTATGACAAATGCATGGGCTGTAACGATAACATTGTAAATGTGGTCGTTGCCTAGTAGATTGCCGGGTTGACCTAGTTCGGCTCGGATAAGGAGGCTTATAGCTATACCTGCGGTTCCAGCTCATGCGCCAAATAATAAATATAAAGTCCCAATGTCTTTATGATTTGTGGAGAATAGCCAGCGGTTAATAAGCATAGGTAGGAGAGGTAAAATGGCTGAGTAGGCATTAGGCTGTAAACCTAAGGACAGAGGTTTAGTCCTCTTTTTACCAGTCCCGAGGTGATTTTCATGTTGAATTGCAAATTCAAAGGAGCAGATTATATTTCTGCCGGGGCTTCTCCCGCCTTTTTTCCCTGCGGCGGGAGAAGTAGATTAAAGCCAGTTGATTAGGGTGTTTAGCTGTTAACTAAGTTTTTGTGGGTTTAAATCCCATTAATCTAGTGAGGGCTTAGCTTAATTAAAGTGATTGATTTGCGTTCAGTTGATGCGGAGTAGAGTACTGCAGTCCTTAGTGTATTTCAGAAATTAAGTATATTTAACTTACTAAAAGCTTTGAAGGCTTTTGGTCTGGTTTAACCTAAATTTCTAGAATGTTATTAAGGTTGTTGGGGATACTGGTAGGAGAAGGGTTGTTAGAATAATGAGTGAGGGGATAAAGGGTGTGGGTTTTGTATTTTCGAACTGTCATTTTATTTTTGTGTTGTTGGTTGTAGGGAGTAGTGTCATGGAGATAATATAAATTAAGCGGAGATAGAAATATAGGTTGATTAAGGCTATAACGATTATAATAGAGGGTATGATGAAGTTATTATTTTTTGTAAGTTCTTGAATGGTAATTCATTTGGGTAGAAAGCCGGTTAGAGGAGGTAGGCCTCCTATGGATAGAAGGGTGGATGCTGTTAGTGGTATTAGTCAGGTTAATTTGTTTCAGGTGCGTGATAGTATTAGGGTTGTGGTGTTTGAGTTTAGGTTTAGGGCTAGAAATGCGGTGCTTGTTATAATAATGTACGTGAGTAGGTAGAAGGTTGTAATGTTTGGGTTATATGTTAGTGTTATTATTATTCAGCCTATGTGTGTGATTGAAGAGTATGCTAGAATTTTACGTAGTTGTGTTTGGTTAAGGCCTCCTCAGCTGCCTGCTATGATGGATAGAGTTGATAGAGTTATAAGAATGGTTATATTGATTGATGGGTACATTTGATATATAATTGATATGGGGGCTAGTTTTTGTCATGTGAGGAGGAGTAGGCCGGAGGTTAGGGATGTTCCTTGGGTAACTTCTGGAATTCAAAAGTGGAAGGGGGCTATTCCTAGTTTTATAGCGAGGGCTACTGTTATAATTAGGGCTGAGAGTTGGTCAGGATTACTTAATAAGGTTCATTGTCCTGGATACAGGTTATTATATATAATTGCTATTATGAGAATTATGGATGCAGTGGATTGTGTGAGGAAATATTTGGTAGCAGCTTCTGTGGAGCGAGAATTTGCTTTTTTAATTAAAATTGAGGTAAAAGCTAATATATTTATTTCTAGGCCCGCTCAGGCAAGGAATCAGTGGGAGCTTAATGATGTAATAAGGGTGCCTATAATTATGGTAGAATAAATAATAAGTTGAGCTAGTGGGTTAATTAGTACGGGAAGGGTTCGACCAACATTTTCGGGGTATGGGCCCGATAGCTTGTTTAGCTGACCTTACTTAGAGTTGGGTGTAATAGGTAGCACGGAGAAATTTGGATTCTCAGGAGTAGGTTCAATACCTATGATTCTAGAAATAAGAGGATTAAATACCTCTATTATTTACTCTATCAAAGTAATTCTTTTGTCAGACATATTTCTAGTTTTGAGGGGGGATGCCAGAGGTTATGATTGGGGTTGAGATATATCATATAAGGAGTGCCAGTGTAAGAGGGAGAAAATTTTTTCATAGCAAGTGTATTAGCTGATCATAACGGAATCGGGGGTAGGTTGCTCGGATTCATAAAAATAGAGATGTTAAGAGGAGTGTTTTGGTAATAAAGCATGTTGTGAATAGTTCTGGTGAGTGGGTGGGGTATAGGGTCCCTAGAAAAATTGTGACTGTTAGGGCGTTTATTAAAATAATATTTATATATTCGGCTATGAAGAAAAGGGCAAATGGGCCTGCAGCATATTCAATATTAAAGCCTGATACCAGTTCTGATTCTCCTTCTGTGAGATCAAAGGGGGCTCGATTGGTTTCTGCTAGTGTGGATGTAAATCATATTATGGCTAAAGGTCATGATGGTAGTAGAAGTCAGAGATGTTCTTGTGTTGTAATAAGTGTATAGAGATTAAATGAGCCGCTTATCAGTAGGACTGATAGTACAATAATAGCGAGAGTTACTTCGTATGAGATTGTTTGGGCGACTGCTCGTAGTGCTCCAATTAATGCGTAGTTTGAGTTTGATGCTCATCCTGATCATAAAATGGAGTAAACAGCTAAGCTAGATGTAGCTAGAATGAATAGGAGTCCTAGGTTGAGGTTAATTAGTGAGTTAGGTATGGGGAGGGGTATTCATAGAAGGAGGGCGATGGAGAAGGCTAGGGCGGGTGCAATAATGTATAGGGTGGTGGTGGAGGTTGAAGGTTTTAGGGGTTCCTTGGTGAAGAGTTTTATTGCGTCGGCAAAGGGTTGTAGTAGTCCATAAGGGCCTACGATGTTAGGTCCTTTGCGTAATTGTATATAGCCTAGTAGCTTTCGCTCAGTGAGTGTAAGAAATGCTATAGCAGCGATAACAGGTAGAATGGTTAATAGGAGGTTTATTGTGAACATAATGTTAAGAAGAGGAATTGAACCTCTGATTGTAAAGTCTTAAGTTTTATGCAATTACCGGGCTCTGCCATCTTAACAATCCCTGTTCTTGGGATATATGTGTGGTTTTTGTTAAATTGAGACTAGGTCATTTATGGAAGGAGGGCGCTTTGTGAAGTGAGCCCTATTTCTCTTGTCCTTTCGTACAGGGAGAAATGTAGAATAGATAGAAACCGACCTGGATTGCTCCGGTCTGAACTCAGATCACGTAGGACTTTAATCGTTGAACAAACGAACCCTTGATAGCTGCTGCACCATTAGGATGTCCTGATCCAACATCGAGGTCGTAAACCCTATTGTCGATATGAACTCTGGAATAGGATTGCGCTGTTATCCCTGGGGTAACTTGTTCCGTTGGTCAAGTTATTGGATCAATTATGGGTATTAGGTCGCTTTGACTTGTATAGTCTTAGCATAGTTTGTTCGGAGGTTTGTTTATGCTCCGAGGTCACCCCAACCAAAATTTCTAATGCAGGGGCAAGATATATTAGGTCCTTGGATTTGTGTTGATTATGGTTGCATTAGTAAATTGAAGCTCCACAGGGTCTTCTCGTCTTATTGTTTTATGCCCGCCTCTTCACGGGCAGGTCAATTTCACTGGTTGAAAGTAAGAGACAGTTGAACCCTCGTGTTGCCATTCATACAAGTCCCTATTTAAAGAACAAGTGATTATGCTACCTTTGCACGGTCAGGGTACCGCGGCCGTTGAACATATGTCACTGGGCAGGCAGTGCCTCTAATATTAGTAATGCTAGAGGTGATGTTTTTGGTAAACAGGCGGGGTTAAGTTTGCCGAGTTCCTTTTACTTTTTTTAACCTTTCCCTTAGGGCATGCCTGTGTTGGGTTAACAGTATATATAATATTAGCTTGCTTGTGGTTATTGGTATTAAACTGTTAAGTATCGGTGAAGATTTTTGGTTTGATTTAGGCTTATGCACGGGAGAACTTATTCATGTTACTGATACTAGCATTATTGCTTCTATGGGTTAATAGATTAATCCAATGTGATGTGAGGAGTTCAATAATATGTTTAGGATTTTTTTTAGTATTAAGAGTTGAGCTTGAACGCTTTCTTAATTGATGGCTGCTTTTGGGCCAACTATGGGCTTAGAATTCTTTTACTCTCTATATAAGGTTTTTTCCTAGTGTCTAAAGAGCTGTCCCTCTTTAGACTAACAATTAAGTTTACAGGGGGATTAATAGTTCTGTGGGTAAACTTAAGGTTGAACTAAGATTCTATCTTGGATAACCAGCTATCCCCAGGCTCGGTAGGTGTATCACCTCTACCCAGAAATCTTCCCACTATTTTGCCACATAGACGGGTGCGCTCTTTCAGCTGTTTTTGGGTAGCTCGTCTGGCTTCGGGGTACTTGACTTTAGTTCTCTTTGCGAAGTGGTCTCTGGTTAGTTCATTATGCAGAAGGTATAGGGGTAAGTCCTTGCTGTTTTGTGCTTTGGTTAAATTTTTCATCTTTCCCTTGCGGTACTATATCTATGGCGTCAGAGTAAATTTCTATCGCCTATACTTTTATAATTATAAATGGTTTAGTATATATATATTAGTTTGATAGTAATATTGATTAGGTTTTGAGCTAGGATTGGCTCAAGGCAATCAAATAGTGTTGATGTCTTCCGGGTGTAAACTGGATGCTTTATATTGAGCTATGCCTTGATTTATCCAAGTGCACCTTCCAGTACACTTACCATGTTACGACTTATCTCTTCTATATAGATGTTGGAATGTTTAGTTAAGTTAGTCCTTAAATATATTTGAGGAGAGCGACGGGCGGTGTGTGCGTGCTTCATGGCCTGATTCAACTAAGCACTCTGCTCTTAGTTTACTACTAAATCCTCCTTGGGCTCTTAGATTTCATAAGAGCTATCGTAGGCTTTTCTAGGGTAGAAAATGTAGCCCATTTCTTCCAGCTCATAAGCTACACCTTGACCTAACGTCTTTGCGTGGGCGTTTGTGCTTACTTTATGTCTCTTGTTGAGGTTTGCTGAAGATGGCGGTATATAGGCTGAGCGAGAGATGGTGAGGTAGATCGGGGTTTATCGATTATAGAACAGGCTCCTCTAGGGGGATATGAAGCACCGCCAAGTCCTTTGAGTTTTAAGCTGTTGCTTGTAGTGTTCTGGCGAGTAGTTTTGTTGTTTAAACTATTAGAGTTTAGGGCTAAGCATAGTGGGGTCTCTAATCCCAGTTTGAATCTTAGCTATTGTGTGTTCAGAAATTTTAAAGCCACTTTCGTAGTTGTTTTTATGTTAGCTAGGATTTTACAGTTTAGAAGGAGTTTAGCTTTATTTGGTTGAATTTATCTAAAACACCCTTTACGCCGATGTTTATTAGCTCGGGTCAATCGTATGGCCGCGGTGGCTGGCACGAAGTTGACCAACCCTATGATAGCATAGCTTAGTTGAACTTTCGTTTATTGCTAAATATTAGTCACTGCTGTTTCCCGTGGGGGTGTGGCTAAGCAAAGTGTCTTGAGCTGCATTGAGCGCGCTTGATACTTACTCCTTTTAATCATAGTGATTTGTAGGGTGTCCTCACTGGAGCGGGGATGCTTGCATGTGTAATCTTGCTATAAGCCAATAGAAAGGCCGGGACCAAACCTGTTTGTTTATGGGGTTTATGAGCCCGTCTAGGCATTTTCAGTGTCTTGCTTTGAATTTGTTAAGCTACATAAAC